TGGAAAACAAAGAATATCTTTTACGTATCCACCCAGCTTGTCAACTTTTTTGGAAATGATACAAAGAAAGATATTTTTGTCCACAATAGAAAAAATCTCCTCTGATGAACTGTATAATCATTGGGTTTATACCAATGAACAAAAAGAAAAAAATCTAAGCAACGAGTTTATAAATAGAATAGAGGCTCTAGACAAGGGATCTCTTGCTCTGGATGTACTCGAAAAAAGGACTAGATTATGTAATGATGAGAATAAAAAAGAATACTTGCCTAAAAAATATGATCCTTTCTTGAACGGGCCCTATCGTGGAACAATCAAATTTTGTTTTTCACCTTCAATCATAACCGAAACTTCCATAGGAAATTCCATAGAAACTGTTTGGATAAATAAGATCCATGGTATCCTTCTTGTTACTGATTATCAAGAATTTGAACAGAAAATAGATACATTTGATCGAAAATCATTATCAACAGAAATTGGTCATTTCTTGAACTTAATCAGTGAATTTTCTGACAAATCAACATCGAATTTCAATTTGAAAGGACTTTTTTTATTTCCAGAACAAGAACAAGGAAGAATTGATTCAAAAGATCGAGTAAAATTTTTAAAATTTTTATTCGATGCAGTTATAACTGATCCCAATGATCAAACAATTATAAAAAAATCTATTGGAATAAAAGAAATCAGTAAAAAAGTAACTCGATGGTCACACAAATTAATCGACGATTTAGAACAACAAGAAAGAGAAAATGAAGAAGACGTGGCGGAGGATCATGAAATTCGTTCAAGAAAAGCCAAACGTGTAGTGATTTTTACTGATAATCAGCAAAACACCGATACTTATACTAATACCAAAGGTACTAATAATTCTGATCAAGGAGACGAAATAGCTTTGATACGTTATTCGCAACAATCAGATTTTCGTCGAGACATAATCAAAGGTTCCATGCGCGCTCAAAGACGTAAAACAGCTATTTTGGAACTGTTTCAAGCAAATGTACATTCCCCCCTTTTTTTGGACAGAATAGACAAATCGCCTTTTTTTTCTTTTGATATCTCCGGACTAAGGAAACTTATTTTTAGAAATTGGATGGGGAAAAACACAGAATTCAAAATTTCGGATTATGCGAAGGAAGGGACAAAAGAAAGGGAAAAAAAAGAAGAGGACAAAAAAGAGGAGAAAGCACGGATAGAAATAGCAGAAGCCTGGGATACCATTCTATTTGCTCAAGTAATAAGGGGTTCCGTATTAGTAACTCAATCAATTCTTAGAAAATATATTATATTACCTTCATTGATAATAGCTAAAAATATCGGCCGTATGTTATTATTTCAATTTCCCGAGTGGTCCGAAGATTTAAAGGATTGGAATAAAGAAATGCATGTTAAATGCACCTATAATGGTGTTCAATTATCAGAAACAGAATTTCCGAAAAACTGGTTAACAGACGGTATTCAAATAAAGATCCTATTTCCTTTCTGTCTGAAACCTTGGCACAGATCTAAGCTACGATCCCCTCATAGAGATCCAATGAAAAAGAAAGGGCAAAAACAAAAAAATGATTTTTGTTTTTTAACAGTTTGGGGAATGGAAGCTGAACTACCTTTTGGTTCTCCCCGAAAACGATCTTCCTTTTTTGAACCTATTTTTAAAGAACTTGTAAAAAAAATTATAAAATTGAAAAAGAATTGTTTTTGTTTTATAGTTCTAAGAGTTTTAAAAGAAAGAACAAATTTGTTTATAATGGTCTCAAAAGAAACAAAAGAATGGGTTATCAAAAGCGTTCTATTTATAATTCTATTTATAAAAAGAATAATAAAAGAACTCTCAAAAATAAATCCAATTCTATTATTTAGATTGAGAGAAGTATATGAATCGAGGGAAACTAAAAAAGAAAAAGATTTGATAATCAATAATATTAATCGGACGATTCATGAATCGTCCATTCAAATTCGATCTATGGATTGGACAAATTATTCACTGACAGAAAAAAAAATGAAAGATCTGACTGGTAGAACAAGCACAATCAGAAATCAAATAGAAAAAATTACAAAAGACAAGAAAAAGGAATTTATAACTCCAGAAATAAATATTAGTCCTAACAAAAAAAGCCATAATGTTAAAAGATTAGAATCCCCCCAAAATATTGGGCAGATATTAAAAAGAAGAAATACTCGATTAATACGTAAATCACATTATTTTATAAAATTTTTCATTGAAAGGATATACATAGATATCCTTCGATGTATCATTAATATTCCCAGGATCAATGCACAACTTTTTCTTGAATCAACAAAAAAAATTATTGATAAATACATTTACAATAATGAAACAAATCAAGAAAGAATTAATAAAACAAATCAAAATAAAATTCACTTTATAAATTCACTTTCTAATATTAATAATAAGAATTCGAAGATTTTTTGTGACTTATCCTCCTTGTCACAAGCATATGTATTTTACAAATTATCACAAACTCAAGTTATTAACTTGTATAAGTTAAAATCTGTTCTTCGATATCACGGAACATCTCTTTTTCTTAAGAATGAAATAAAGGATTATTTTGGAGCACAAGAAATATCTCATTCCGAATTAAGACATAAGAAACTTCGGAATTCTGGAATGAATCAATGGAAAAACTGGTTAAGGGGTCATTATCAATATGATTTATCTCAGATTAGATGGTCTAGATTAGTACCACAAAAATGGCGAAATCGAGTTAATCAACGTTGTATGGCTCAAACTAAAGATTTAAACAAATGGGATTCATATGAAAAAGACCAATTTATTTCTTACGAAAAAGAAAATGATTATGAAGTAGACTCATTACCAAATCAAAAAGATAATTTTAAAAAACACTATAGATATGATCTTTTATCATATAAATCTATTAATTATGAAGATAAGAAGAACTCATATATTTATGGATCGCCATTACAAGTAAATAATAACCAAGAGATTTATTATAATTACAACACACATAAACACAAATTATTTTATATGCTGGGAGGTATCCTTATCAATAATTATCTAGGAGAAGCTGATATTATGGATATGGTGAAAAGTCCGGATAGAAAATATTTTGATTGTAGAATTATAAATTTTTGTCTTAGAAAGAAGGTCGATATTGAAGCCTGGATCGATATCGATATTAGTACCAACAGTAATAAAAATACTAAGACTAGTAATTATCAAATAATTGATAAAATTGATAAGAAAGGCCTTTTTTATTTCACAATTCATCAAGATCAAGAAATCAAAGTATCTAACCAAAAAAGATTTGATTGGATGGGAATGAATGAAGAAATACTAAATCGTCCCATATCAAATCTGGGACTTTGGTTCTTCCCAGAATTTATGCTACTTTATAATGCATATAAAATGAAACCGTGGGTCATACCGATCAAATTACTTATTTTCAATTTTACTGGAACTGAAAATGTTAGTGAAAATAAAAACATCAATAGAAAGCAAAAACAAAAAGGGTATCTTCTTATATCATCGAATGAAAAAAAATCTCTTGAATTAGAGAATCGAAATCAAGAAGAAAAAGAACCCACAGTCCAAAGAGATCATGGGTCAGTTCTCTCAAACCAAGAAAAAGATATTGAAGAAGATTATGCAGGACCAGATATAAAAAAACGTAGAAAGAAAAAGCAATACAAAAGCAATACAGAAGCAGAACTCGCTTTCTTCCTAAAAAGATATTTGCTTTTTCAATTGAGATGGGATGATTCTGTAAATCAAAGAATGATCAATAATATCAAGGTATATTGTCTCCTGCTTAGACTGATAAATCCAAAAGAAATTGCTATATCCTCTATTCAAAGGAGAGAAATGAGTCTGGATATAATGCTGATTAAGAAGGATTTAACTCTTACAGAATTGATGAAAAAGGGGATATTGATTATCGAACCGGTTCGTCTATCTGTAAAAAATGATGGACAATTTATTATGTATCAAACCATAAGTATTTCATTGGTTCATAAGAGTAAGCACCAAACTAATCAAAGATACCGAGAAAATGTTGATAAGAAGAATTTTTATAAATCCATTGCAAGACATCAAAGGATAACTGGAAATATCGACAAAAATCATTATGATTTGCTTGTTACTGAAAATATTTTATCACCTAGACGTCGTAGAGAATTGAGAATTCTAATTTGTTTCAATTCAAAGAATAGGAATGGTATAGATAGAAATCCAGTATTTTGCAATGTGAACAACGTAAAAAACTGTGGTCAATTTTTGGATGAAAGCAAACGTCTTGATCGAGATAAAAAGAAATTAATTAAATTAAAGTTCTTTCTTTGGCCCAATTATAGATTAGAAGATTTAGCTTGTATGAATCGCTATTGGTTTGATACCAATAATGGCAGTCGTTTCAGTATGGTAAGGATACATATGTATCCACAATTAAAAATTCGTTGATGGTAAATTTTTCCTATATATATCCTGTACCATATTTGGTATATGAAAGCAAACAGATGCACACATGCGTTGTCTTACATTCCATTCTTATACATGATACTTATTCAATGACATATAAATTAGATCTATAAATGAATCAAAATGAATCAACAGAATCTTCTTCTAAATTATTCTCTTTTGTAAGTGCTATCCCCTATATGAATCAAATTGAAAATTGGATTGATCGTTGATTAATTTTAAATTTGATTTGATAAAATTAGGAGTCCATAACGAAATTCAACCAGATTAAAATGGCTGGGATTATTATTACTGATCGGTAAAATTCATATCTTTAAAAAAGAAATAAAAAGAGGGGAGAAGATATCGTTTTATGGTAAAAAATTCATTCATCTCAGTTATTTCGCAAAAAGAAAAAGAAGAAAAAAGGGGGTCTGTTGAATTTCAAGTATTTAGTTTCACCAATAAGATACGAAGACTGACTTCACATTTGGAATTGCACAGAAAAGACTATTTATCTCAGAGAGGTCTACGGAAAATTCTGGGAAAACGTCAACGGCTACTGGCTTATTTGTCAAAGAAAAATAGAGTACGTTATAAAGAATTAATTGGTCAGTTGGATATTCGAGAGCCAAAAACTCATTAATTTGAAGAGCTTTAATTATTTGATTTATTAGATCTTGAATTTTGATAAATTTATTTTCGTTTTCAGAAATTCATGGAAGAATGAATCGGGGAAAAACCTATGAATGTACCAACTACAAGAAAAGACCTCATGATAGTAAATATGGGTCCTCATCACCCATCAATGCATGGTGTTCTTCGACTCATCATTACTCTAGATGGTGAAGATGTTATTGACTGTGAACCAATATTGGGTTATTTACACAGAGGAATGGAAAAAATTGCGGAAAACCGAACAATTATACAATATCTGCCTTATGTAACACGTTGGGATTATTTAGCTACTATGTTCACAGAAGCAATAACCGTAAATGCACCAGAGCAGTTAGGAAATATTCAAGTACCTAAAAGAGCCAGCTATATCAGAGTAATTATGTTGGAATTGAGTCGTATAGCTTCTCATTTGTTATGGCTTGGCCCTTTTATGGCAGATATTGGTGCACAGACCCCTTTCTTCTATATTTTCAGAGAAAGAGAATTAGTATATGATTTATTCGAAGCTGCCACTGGTATGAGAATGATGCATAATTATTTTCGTATCGGAGGAGTAGCTGCTGATCTACCTCATGGCTGGATAGATAAATGTTTAGATTTCTGCGATTATTTTTTAACAGGGGTTGCTGAATATCAAAAACTTATTACGAGAAATCCTATTTTTTTAGAGCGAGTTGAGGGAGTAGGCATTATTGGTGGAGAGGAAGCAATAAATTGGGGTTTATCAGGACCAATGCTACGAGCTTCCGGAATACAATGGGATCTTCGTAAAGTTGATCATTATGAGTGTTACGACGAATTTGATTGGGAAGTCCAATGGCAAAAAGAAGGAGATTCATTAGCTCGTTATTTAATACGAATCAGTGAAATGACGGAATCTATAAAAATTATTCAACAGGCTCTGGAAGGTATTCCGGGAGGCCCCTATGAGAATTTAGAAATCCGCTGCTTTGATAGAGTAAGGGATCCCGAATGGAATGATTTTGAATATCGATTCATTAGTAAAAAACCTTCTCCTACTTTTGAATTGTCGAAGCAAGAACTTTATGTGAGAGTTGAAGCCCCAAAGGGAGAATTGGGAATTTTTCTGATAGGAGATCAAAGTGTTTTTCCTTGGAGATGGAAAATTCGCCCGCCGGGTTTTATCAATTTGCAAATTCTTCCTCAGTTAGTTAAAAGAATGAAATTGGCTGATATTATGACGATACTAGGTAGTATAGATATCATTATGGGAGAAGTTGATCGTTGAAATGATAATTGATACAACAGAAGTACAAGATATCAATTCTTTTTCCAGATTGGAATCCTTAAAAGAGGTATATGAGAGCATATGGATGCTTATCCCTATTTTTACTCTTGTATTGGGAATCACAATAGGTGTACTAGTAATTGTGTGGTTAGAAAGAGAAATATCCGCAGGGATACAACAACGTATTGGACCTGAATACGCCGGTCCTTTGGGAATTCTTCAAGCTCTAGCAGATGGGACAAAACTACTTTTCAAAGAGAATCTTCTTCCATCTAGAGGAGATACTCATTTATTCAGTATCGGACCATCCATAGCAGTCATATCAATTCTACTAAGTTATTCAGTAATTCCTTTTGGCTATCGCCTTGTTCTAGCCGATCTCAATATCGGTGTTTTTTTATGGATCGCCATTTCAAGTATTGCTCCCATTGGACTTCTTATGTCAGGATATGGATCAAATAATAAATATTCCTTTTTAGGTGGTTTACGAGCTGCTGCTCAATCGATTAGTTATGAAATACCATTAACTCTATGTGTGTTATCAATATCTCTACGTGCGATTCGTTGAGACATAAACTTTTCCTTATTTCTTTCCTTTTTCCTTTCTTTCTAGGAAAGAAGTTGAATGAATGGAATAGATATCTTCATTTTTTTGTTCATCATTCGGGTTGATGAACTAAATTGGATAGTTATATGAGTGAAAAAAAAAAAAAAACAGCTTATAAATTCGCAGTAAAAAGATTGAGTCTCATTTCCTATGTACAAGGGTTAAACAGAAGTAAACATAAGCAGTAGAGACTGTTTACCCCAAGATTGGTTAATTGTTCATCATAGCTTGAAGCGGGTTCAAAAGATCAACTGTATGGGGTTTTCACTATTGTTTGTATGTATTACCATACATGTATTACCATAAACAGGGGATTGAGCAAAAATGAGTGGATGGTTAGGAACACCAAGGTACAAAAAGGATTAGTAATAGAGATTATGTAAATTATCCAAAGGGACATTTCTGCATAAAAGGAATACTAATTGGGGCTTTAAGTTGGTAGAAATGATCAGGCAGTACTCCCCATCATTCCGATCCAAAGTATGCTTCTATCCACCGATTAAAGAAATGACTATCCGGAACGAAATAATCCTTTAC